TCATATAACCTAATTGAGACATTGTGGAATAGGCTAAACCTCTCTTAATGTCTTTTTGAGCTAGGGCAAAAGTAGCTCCGAATAATATTGTTATTATTCCTACCAAAGAGATGAAATTCATTATGTGAGGTATGACTATGAAAAGAGGAATAAGCCGAGCTACAAGAAAAATGCCCGCGGCTACCATAGTAGCAGCATGTATAAGAGCCGAAATAGGAGTAGGCCCCTCCATGGCATCCGGCAACCATACATGAAGGGGAAATTGTGCCGATTTAGCAACCGCACCGGCAAATAAAAGACCGGCACACAAAGTAACAAATAAAAAATTGACTTCATTATTATTATTAGAAATCAAGTTATTGAATATTTTGAATAAATCTCGAAATTCGAAACTCCCTGTTATCCAATAAAAACCTAAAATTCCCAATAATAAACCAAAATCCCCAACACGATTAGTTACAAATGCCTTTTGGCAAGCATTTGCGGCAACAGGCCGTGTGAACCAAAACCCTATTAATAGATACGAACACATTCCGACCAATTCCCAAAAAATATAAATTTGTATCAAATTAGAACTAGTAACTAATCCTAACATAGAAGTACTGAAAAAACTCATATAAGCGAAAAATCTTAAATATCCTTGATCATAAGACATATAATTATCACTATAAACAAGAACCATAATTCCAATAGTAGTGATTAATATTGACATAATAGAAGTAAGTGGGTCGATCAAGTAACCGAATTCTAAAGAAAAATCATTATTGATGGTCCAAGACCATACATATTGATAGATAGAACTGCCATAAATTTGTTGAATAGACAGATTGATCGAAAAAGTAATGACTATACTTAACAATAAAACACTTTGAAAAGCCCACATACGGCGAAGGCTTTTTGTTGCCGATGGAAAAAGAATAAGTCCCACTCCTATTAACATAGGAACTGGAAGTGGAAGAAAAGGTATTATCCACGCATATTGATATGTCTGTTCCATAAAAAAAGTTTTTTTTCTTAATTAATTATTTCCGATTTACGAGATCCTACCCCCTTTCAATTTCAAAAGGAGTCAATAAAAAAAATCAAGAGATGTACTAACTTAAATAGAATTTTCTAATTTTATATATTCTTACTTATTCTGAGTCTTTCCAAAATCCTTCAAATATTCAAATAAAGAAAGTTACAGTTGGGCAACTGATATGACCAACTTGCTCATAAAGCGAATATTTAGTTATTAACTAGGATTTTTTTTTTAATACCAAAAATGAAATTTATTAATTAGTATTAGATCACTTTAGATTCATAAAGTAAGGATAAAAAATTACATTAAAACATTAAAAAGAGTACTTGATTATGATATGAATCAATATGATTCATAGGATTAACAAAGGTAAAAGGTTGTACTAATGCAATAAGAACTTGCTTTTTTGTTAGTTTATTCCAAATCATTAACGGGTTTCATTATCAAATTTTTCGATTCTTTTCCATTTTTCTAAAAAATATTTATAGGAAACGCTATAATATCTGACATTTTTTCTAAGATTTATTAGATAAGATCTATTTTTCTATTTATTGATTATTGAAAGGAAAGGGCTTAAAAAAAATTACTAAGATTTCTTTTCTCAAATCATGTATCTTTTAACAGATTAATTCATTTAATGACTAGTTTTATTCGAATTTAAAAATGTAATTGGGAGGGGAGTAGTCTTTCCTCAAGTTTGACCAATTAATAGAAAATGAAAAAAATGACAGTTTTCTTTAGTCAATGGGAATGGGATTCTTAAAAAATTTGGTGTATTTTATTCTGTATAACTGAAATGTCGAATACAAAAATGGACAGAGTTCTAAATAAATAGAAGGTCTTTTTTAAATTCTTTGTTCCACTAAATTATCTTTCTATAGTACAACAGCGAATTCTAGAGATATGGATGTGAATCATAAAGAACAGCAAATAAAGATACTAATCAATAAAACGAGTCTTTCTTACGAATATTATATGTATATAGAAAAAATTTTTGTTTAAAAAAATGACATATCATGCTCTTTTTCGAGTAAGCTTTTTTAGAATTTTTGTATATCTCTTAATCTATATTTTTCTTATTTTTTTTAAGATAATATCGTCTATCTATAGAATAACTAGATAATGAATAGATTCGTTTTGACCAATAGATGTCTTTCACATCCAACTATAACAACGAGTAACCTCTTCATTTTAAAATGGCAGTTCCAAAAAAACGTACTTCTATATCAAAAAAGCGTATTCGTAAAAATATTTGGAAGGGGAAGGGGTATTGGGCAGCCTTAAAAGCGTTGTCATTGGGGAAATCTCTTTCTACCGGAAACTCAAAAAGTTTTTTTGTGCGACAAACAAAAAAGTCATAAAATAAAATATTTTAAAAGAAAATAGTTGAAGAATCTGAATCGAAAAATCGGTTAATTTCAGAAATTAACAAACCTGTTGTTTGAGGCTAATCAATATGAACTATAAATTGCTTCACTC